GTCATAAAATGTTTGATTTTTTAGTATCAAAATTTTCCATAAAATTTTACTAGGGTTTGTGAGGCTAAAATTTAGGGAAAATTATGCGATGCGTAAACGCAATGTGCATGTATATATATACAACGCGGATGGCTAACTCAAATTCAACTTATTAGCTGGCACGTTCTCGAGCCTTCCTTGCTTTTGGGGTTTGACAAGGATAACAGGATTCGGTGAGCGAAGGGGGTAGGGGGGTTTGTCGCGCAGAAACCAGAAGGGGGCATATATAAGAGTAAGTTGAAGAAGTAATAGATATGTTATGCACTTGAGATATTAATATGTAATTCTTGAGTTATGTCATTTAATAATTAACCTACTTTAACTTAAGCAAGGAATATGTTCAACCTTGATATATCATTTGCGCTTGCACTCTGAGATGTAAAGTGAAAGGAAACCTAAAAAAGGAACCCTATGCATTTAAAAGAATGCCCGGCATGTGGGGTAATGAGGAGTATGTAATTACACCAGTAACCATATGCCAGTAAAATTTAATAAGTGGGGGTCTTCACAATTCTGTACATGAGATTTTAAACCAGATACCAGGAATAATTCACAGTATACCATCCTCCCCTTATTGTGTCCCTGATTCTATCATGCAGAATATACCTTAAATAAACTGGTTGGTGGTCTCTTACTACATTAAATTATTTAAAATAAATTTTAGTTGAGTTATTTCAAGGAAAATTTTGAGTTCCATTATTTAGGGGATAAATCTATTTCTCATGTTAAAATAATTTATTTTTGAATTTTAATAATTTGTTTTATGCACGTCTTAGACGTTAGTACTTGCTTTGGGGTTAAAATAAATGAATGGTGATAATACATATATGGGTACTATTACATTATGTAATATAATGCATATAATGTACTAAGTCATACATGCTACTATCAGAAGATAGTTTAATTTAGAATTCTGGCTTTGGGAGCCAGGGGTGGGAGTTAAAATCTCCCTTTTCTGGGCGCTAGGGAGGAGTTTAACCTCCCGGTCTTCGGATTACAAGACCGATGCTTTTAGGCTAAGCTACTAGGGCAGGCTCATTTTAGTGCTTTATTTTCTAGTCATCCTGCTAGGGGAATGAGAATGAGGAAAAGGGCAAAATATAAGATTGATGCAATTTGGCCAATGATAACGTATGGGTGTTCTACGGGCATGCCTCCAATTCATGTTAGAATAAGCATATCTGCTACTAGGGTTCAAAATAGGAGTTGGGTGAGAGGTCGAAATGTTAGGCCTCGTTGTTTTGAAGTGTGTAAGATTGGGACTACTATGAGGATTAGGATAGAAAATAGGAGTGCAAGAACGCCCCCCAGCTTGTTTGGAATAGAGCGTAGGATGGCGTAGGCAAATAAAAAATATCATTCGGGCTTGATATGTGGGGGTGTAACTATTGGGTTGGCGGGTGTGAAGTTGTCTGGGTCTCCTAATAGGTTTGGGGAGAATAGTGCTAGGGATGTCAAGGCTAGTAGTATTAGTACGAATCCTAGGAGGTCTTTATATGAAAAGTATGGGTGGAAAGAGATTTTGTCTGCATCGGAGTTTAGGCCGGCTGGGTTACTTGATCCTGTCTCGTGTAGGAATAGAAGGTGGAGAAGGGTTGCGGCGGCAATGATGAATGGGAATAGGAAGTGGAAGGCGAAGAATCGTGTTAGTGTTGCGTTGTCTACTGAGAAGCCCCCTCAGATTCATTGAACGAGTGTGTCACCTATATAGGGGACTGCTGAGAGGAGGTTTGTAATTACTGTGGCCCCTCAGAAGGATATTTGGCCTCATGGGAGAACATACCCGACGAAGGCTGTTATTATTACAAGTAGGAGGAGGACCACTCCAATGTTTCAGGTTTCTTTGTAGAGGTAGGAGCCATAATAAAGGCCCCGGGCGACATGTATGTAGATACAAATAAAGAAGAAGGACGCTCCGTTGGCGTGCAGGTTTCGGATAAGTCAACCATAGTTTACGTCTCGGCAAATGTGGGCGACTGATGAGAATGCGGTTGAGATGTCTGAGGTATAGTGTATAGCTAGGAAGAGTCCTGTTAGGATTTGTGCGATTAAGCATAGGCCCAGAAGGGAGCCAAAGTTTCATCATGCTGAGATATTAACTGGTGTTGGTAGATCAACTAGTGCGTCATTAGCAATTTTAATTAGGGGGTGAGTTTTTCGTAGGCTTGCCATTAGTGTTCTTGTAGTTGAATTACAACGGTGGTTCTTCAAGTCATTGGTCTCGGTTGAAGTCCGAGCGAGAATTATGACCTATTTTATGTTTATATTGTTGGTAGCCCTAATTGTGGGATTAATTGCTGTTGCTTCTAACCCGACCCCCTATTTTGCTGCTTTGGGCTTGGTGGTGGCGGCGGGTGTTGGGTGTGGGATTTTAGTTGGATGTGGGGGGTCTTTTCTTTCTTTAGTTCTCTTTTTAATTTATTTGGGGGGAATGCTTGTAGTATTTGCTTATTCAGCAGCTTTGGCTGCTGATCCTTTTCCTGAAGCTTGGGGAAGTCGCTCTGTTGCCGGTTATGTATTAATTTACCTGTTAGGGGTGATTTTAATGGGCGGGGTATTTTGGGGGGGATGGTATGAGGGTTCTTGGGTGGTTGTTGATAGTTTTAAAGAGTTTTCTATATTACGAGGGGATGTTGGGGGTGTGGCTGTAATATACTCTTTTGGGGGTGCAATGCTGGTAATCAGTGCTTGGGTGTTGCTTTTAACACTGCTTGTGGTGTTAGAGTTAACTCGGGGGTTAAGTCGTGGCACTCTTCGGGCAGTCTAGATGACTGTTAGAAGGATGGCCAGTGTCAAGGTTAGTAAGAAGATAGTCAGATAAGTTTTAATCATGCCCCGTTGGATGTCACTTATAATTTTTGACATCATTATTTGGGTTAAGGATAACCCTTTTGGGCCTGATACTTCAAATCATGTCTGGTCTAATTTGGTGGCGATTGATTGTCCTAGAGTTAAGTTAAGTTGGGGGAATAGCCGGTGGACTGTCGCGGGGAAGTATCCTAGTATGTTAGAGAAGTTGTGCGGGGGGATTGTTGGGGTAATTTTAACTTGTTTATTGGTTATGGCTGTAAGTTCTAGGGCTACTAGGAGTCCTGCAATAGTAACTATAAGGGCGGCTATTTTTAAAGTTAGTGGTATGGTTATGATAGGGGTTTTTGATGGTAGGAAGTTAGATGTGATGATGAGTCCTGCGATAATACTTCCTCAGGCGAGTCGTTTGATGGGGTTAATTACTAATGGGTTGTTTTCGTTAATGGGGGATAGTGGGAGGAACCGTGGGGATCCTATAGTTACAAAGAATACAACCCGGAAGCTGTAAACGGCAGTAAATGATGTGGCAATAAGTGTAAGAGTAAGGGCCCAGGCGTTAAGGTGGGAGGTGTTTAGGGCTTCAATAATGGCGTCTTTTGAGAAGAAACCGGCAAGAAATGGGGTTCCTGTGAGTGCTAAGCTGCCGATTGTTAGGTAGGTTGAGGTGGCAGGCATTAGGCGGTGAAGGCCCCCTATTTTTCGGATGTCTTGCTCGTCGTTCAGGCTGTGAATAATTGATCCGGAGCACAAGAATAATATAGCTTTAAAGAAGGCGTGAGTACAGATGTGGAGGAATGCCAGTTGTGGCTGGTTAAGGCCGATTGTGACCATTATTAGGCCTAGTTGGCTAGATGTTGAAAAAGCTACGATTTTTTTAATGTCGTTCTGGGTTAGGGCGCAGGTGGCTGTAAATAGGGTGGTAAGGGCGCCTAGACAGAGGCAAACGGTTAGTGCGGTTTTATTATCTTCTATCAGTGGGTGGAGGCGAATTAGTAGGAAAATTCCGGCTACAACCATGGTGCTAGAATGCAGTAGGGCAGATACTGGCGTAGGGCCCTCCATGGCAGAAGGGAGTCAGGGGTGCAGCCCAAATTGGGCTGATTTCCCAGTTGCTGCGAGGATTAGTCCTATCAGTGGGATTGTCATATCAAGGTCTTTTGATAAAAAGAAGATTTGTTGAATTTCCCAGGAGTTAAGGTTTATTGCGAACCAGGTTATGCTTAGTACTAGTCCAATGTCGCCTGCTCGGTTATAAATCACGGCTTGCAGGGCTGCTGTGTTGGCATCTGCTCGTCCGTACCACCACCCGATTAGCAGAAACGACATAATGCCAACCCCTTCTCAGCCAATGAACAGCTGGAATATGTTATTAGCGGTAACAAGAGTAATTATGGCTACTAAGAACAGAAGAAGGTATTTAAAAAATCGGGCAATGTTAGGGTCGGAGTGTATATACCAGAGTGCAAACTCTAGGATAGACCAGGTTACATAAAGAGCAATAGGCGTAAAGATTAGGGAATAGTGGTCAAATTTGAAGCTGATGTTTATATCAAATGTGTGTGTGTTTATTCAGTGTCAGTTTGTGGTAATGCTTTCTACCCCCTGGTCTAAGAAGATTATGAGGGGGAGCAGGCTGACAAAAAATGCGGTACTGACAGCGGTTTTTACGTGTGTGTTTGCTCATTCTGGGCCTTGTGGTTTTGGGTTTAGTGTCATTAGTAGAGGAATGATAAGGATTGTGATAACTAAAATAAGTGAGGAAGACATAATCAGTGTTGTCGAATTCATAGCTTCCACTTGGATTTGCACCAAGAGTTTTTGGTTCCTAAGACCAACGGATGAGCTGTTATCCTTCAGAAGCGAGAAAGCCGCGGAGTTTAACCGCGGGGGTAAGTATTAGCAGTACTTACCGTGGTTCCATACTTTCTTGGTGAGTAAGGGGATTTTAACCCCTGTCTTTAGAATCACAATCTAATATTTTAGTTAAACTATACTTACTAGTAGCATCAGCCTCACATAAGTTCTGGTTTTAGCGCAAGGAAAACAACGGGGGTTAGGTGGAGGAGTATTAGTAGGTGTTCTCGGGTGTGGAAGGGGGCTAGTTTTTTAATGTGGTTTGGTGTTGGGCCTCGTTGGGATATTAAGAATATATACAGAGAGTAGCCTGCCGTGATTAGAATTCCTGCCCCTGTAAGTGCAAGGGTTCAGGGGGATCAGTTGTATAGGGCTGTAACAATTAAGAGTTCACCTATTAGATTAGGGAGGGGGGGTAGTGCTAGATTAGCCAGGTTAGCGATGAATCATCAAGTTGCTGTTAGAGGGAAGATTATTTGCAGTCCTCGGGCAAGAATTATAGTTCGGCTGTGGGTTCGTTCATAGGCTGTATTAGCTAAACAAAATAGTATTGAGGAGACTAAGCCGTGGGCGATTATTAGAATGATTGCGCCTGAGAATCCTCATGGGGTCTGAATTAGAATACCCCCTGCTACGAGTCCCATGTGGCTTACTGATGAGTAAGCGATTAATGACTTAAGGTCCGTTTGCCGCAGGCAGATGGACCCTGTCATGATAATACCTCACAACGCTAAAATAATAAATGGGTAAATTAGTTCTTTTGATAGTGGCTCTAGTGTAACTATGATTCGTATTATGCCATACCCCCCTAGTTTTAGTAATACTGCGGCTAGGACCATGGAGCCTGCAACGGGGGCTTCTACGTGTGCTTTGGGGAGTCAAAGGTGTACACCATACAATGGTATTTTTACTAAAAATGCGATTAGGCAGCCGGCCCACCAGATTTTACAGCCTCAGGTGTCTAGTAGGGCAGGTTGAGAGTATTGTATGATAACTATGGAAAGAGTTCCTGTGGAGTTTTGGAGCATAAGAAGGGCTACTAACAGTGGCAGGGAGCCAGCCAGGGTGTAGAACAGAAAATAGGTACCTGCGTTTAGTCGCTCTGTTTGATTACCTCATCGGGTAATAATTATTAGGGTTGGAATTAGTGTGGCTTCAAATATGATGTAAAATATAATAATTTCTGTGGCGCTGAATGCTATAATTAGGAGGGCTTGCAGGGAGGTAAGAAGGGTGAGGTAGAGGCGTTGTCGGTTGAGGGGTTCGGGGTTAATGTGGTTTTGGCTGGCTAAAATTATTAATGGTAGGAGTCAACATGAAAGCACTAGTAGCGGGGTTGATAAAGGGTCTGTGCCCATATATGAGTTGATTGAGGTCCAGCCGGTTTCAGATGATCATTTTATCCATGTAAGGCTAATAAGTGCGACTGAGAAGCTGTGGTAGGTTGTGGTAGTTCATAGTCATTTTGGGGAGACCAGTCAAATTGTTGGGAATAGTATGATTGTCGGGGCTAGTACTTTTAGCATTGTAGAAGATTAAGGTTTTGTAGGCGGTCGGTGCCATGGGTTCGGGCTGCGGCTACCAAGAGTGCAAGGCCTGTGCTTGCTTCACAAGCGGAAAAAGCTAATAGAAGTATGGGGGCGGTAGAGAAGCTGGTAGATTCAAATTGTAGGGCCCATAAGGCTAGTGCAATAAATAGGGAAAGTATTATGCCTTCTAAGCATAGGAGGGCGGATAATAGGTGGGTGCGATGGAATGCTAGGCCCGCTAACCCTAGGATAAATGCTGAGCTGAAACTGAACTGAGTCGGTGTCATAAGGGGGTCGTGGACTTAAACCACAATCTTCTGAGCCGAAATCAGAGGTCTTGTTTTGGACTAACTCCCTATTCTGCTCATTCTAGTCCTCCTTGGGTTCATTCATAAATTAGTCCTAGGGTTAGTAAGATGAGAACTGTGGTTGCTCAAAAGAATGTTCCTGTGGGGTTGTGTAGTTGATCTCCTCAGGGCAGTGGGAGAAGAAGGGCAATTTCTAGGTCAAATAAGAGGAAAAGAATAGCGACTAGGAAGAATCGTAGGGAAAAGGGTAACCGGGCAGATCCTAGAGGGTCGAACCCGCACTCGTAAGGGGATAGTTTTTCTGCATCTGGGTTTATTTGTGGCAGTCAAAATGAGACGAGGGCCAGAACTGAGGACAGGGCCACTGTGATGGTAAGAATAGTTATTACTAAGTTCATTATCTTTCCCTGGGGTTTAACCAAGACTAAATGATTGGAAGTCACTTGTACTAACTTTAATACTAGAAAGATATGAGCCTCATCAGTAGATGGATACGTAAAGGAATAGTCAAACTACATCAACAAAGTGTCAATATCAGGCAGCAGCTTCGAAGCCGAAGTGGTGCTCGGACGTGAAGTGGTATTGGATTTGGCGAAGTAGGCAGACGGCTAAGAAGGTTGAGCCAATAATTACGTGTAGTCCGTGAAATCCGGTGGCTACAAAGAATGTGGAGCCATAGACTCCGTCTGCAATTGTAAAGGGGGCCTCGTAATATTCTATGGCTTGCAGGGCGGTAAAATACATTCCTAGTAAGATTGTAAGTGCGAGGGATTGAATGGCCTGTTTTCGTTCACCTTCTATAATGCTGTGGTGGGCTCATGTTACTGTCACCCCAGATGCTAGTAGTACTGCTGTGTTGAGTAGTGGGACTTCAAATGGGTCTAGTGTAGTAATTCCTGTTGGTGGTCAGCAACCTCCCAATTCAGGTGTTGGTGCTAAACTTGAGTGGTAGAAGGCTCAAAAAAACCCAAGGAAGAAGAAAACCTCAGAGGTAATGAATAGAATCATGCCATAGCGTAGGCCTTTTTGTACTGGGGGCGTGTGATGGCCTTGGAAGGTCCCTTCTCGGATAATGTCTCGTCATCATTGTAGTATTGTTAGAAGCAGAAGAATTAATCCAAGGGTTATTAGTGTCACTGAGTGGAAGTGGAATCAGATTGCTAGGCCAGATGTTATTAGCAGAGCACCTACGGCTCCGGTTAGGGGTCAAGGGCTGGGGTCGACTATGTGAAATGCGTGTGCTTGGTGTGCCATTAGACGTTTTCTTGCAGGTAGAGGCTTAGTAGAAGTACAAAGACATAGGCTTGAATTATTGCAACTGCAACTTCTAGGAGTGTAAGCAGGAAGAGGACGGCGGCAGTTAAAACCGCCACTGCTGGCATAATGGGCAGTAATACGAAGATGGCTGTGGCGATGAGTTGAATTAGTAGGTGGCCTGCGGTTAAGTTAGCTGTAAGTCGTACTCCAAGGGCAAGTGGTCGGATAAATAGGCTAATTGTTTCGATAATAATAAGTACGGGAATTAATAGGACGGGTGTCCCTTCTGGTAGAAGATGCCCTAGGGCTGCTGTGGGTTGGTTGCGCATGCCAATGATTACTGTGGCAAGTCATAGTGGCACAGCAAGTCCTATATTGAGTGACAGTTGGGTGGTAGGGGTAAAGGTGTATGGAAGAAGGCCTAGCATGTTAATAGTTATAAGAAACACTATCAAGGAGGCAAATAAGAGGGCCCATTTATGCCCCCCAACATTTAGTGGGAGTAAAAGCTGGCTAGTGAAGCGGGTAATAAACCATGTTTGAAGGGTAATAAGTCGGTTGTTTAGTCATCGAGAGGGAGGAGTAGGGAATAAGACTCAGGGCAGTGCGATTGCGACGGCAATAAGCGGAATGCCTAGGAAAGAGGGGCTTGCAAATTGATCAAAGAAGCTTGTTATCATGGTCAGTTTCAGGGCTCAGTTTTGTGTTTTTCTTCGCTTATAGGGGCGGGTTCGTTTGGTGTTGTATGACTTAAAATTTTTGTTGGGATGATGGTGAGGAAAATGATTCACGAGAATACTAGAATAGCAAATCAGGGGTTGGGGTTTAGCTGGGGCATCTCACTAGAGGTGGTCGGTAGTCACCAAACTTTGGCTTAAAAGGCCAACGCTTTGTCCAATAATTAGCTTTCTAGTGAAGCGTCTTCTAGTATCATTGAGGATCAGCTTTCAAAGTGTTCTAGTGGAACGGCTTCAACTACAATTGGTATAAAGCTGTGATTGGCACCACAGATTTCAGAGCATTGTCCATAGAATACTCCTGGTCGTGAGGCAATAAAGGCAGTTTGGTTTAGTCGTCCGGGTACGGCGTCTATTTTTACACCTAAAGCTGGAACAGCTCAAGAATGAAGTACGTCTTCAGCGGACACTAGCACTCGAATTGGTGATTCTATTGGAACTACTATTCGGTGGTCTGTTTCTAGTAGTCGAAATTGCCCAGGCGTGAGGTCTTGTGTTGGTACTATATAGGAGTCGAAGCCCAGGTCTTCATAGTCTGTGTACTCATAGCTTCAGTATCATTGATGTCCTATGGCTTTAATTGTTAGGTGGGGGTCATTAATTTCGTCTATAAGATATAAAATTCGGAGGGATGGGAGGGCAATCAAAACTAGGATTACAGCTGGTAAAACGGTCCATACGATTTCAATTTCTTGGGAGTCTAGGATATACTTGTTTGTGAGTTTAGTTGAAACTATTGCAATAATAATATAAAGGACTAAGGTGCTAATCAGGAATACAATTATTAGGGCATGGTCATGGAAGTGAAGAAGTTCTTCTATAACAGGTGATGCTGCGTCTTGGAATCCTAGTTGTGTGGGGTGTGCCATAAGCCTTGGGTTTAAGACATACAGGGGTCTAACCTGTAATTCCACCTTGACAAGGTGATGTATTTACATTTTACTAATGTCTTTAGAAGAAAGTGACAGAGTGGTTATGTGACTGGCTTGAAACCAGTATATGGGGGTTCAATTCCTTCCTTTCTCGTTAGTTTGATTGAACTCGTACAAAGGCTGGTTCTTCAAATGTGTGGTATGGTGGGGGACAGCCGTGGAGTCATTCTACATTTGTTGTTGTTAGTTCTACTGAGGAAACTTCCCGTTTGGCGGCGAAGGCCTCTCATAAGATAAATAGGAACATGATTACTGCAACCAGGGAGATGAGTGATCCGATAGATGATACAGTATTTCATAAAGCGTAGGCGTCTGGGTAGTCAGAATACCGTCGTGGCATTCCGGCTAGGCCTAGGAAGTGTTGTGGGAAAAAGGTTAAGTTGACACCAATAAATATTACGCCGAAGTGGATTTTTGTTCAAGTGTCATTTAGAGTATAACCTGAGAATAGTGGGAATCAGTGAACAAAGGCTGCTATAATGGCGAATACGGCGCCTATTGATAGTACGTAATGGAAGTGTGCGACTACGTAGTATGTGTCATGAAGAACAATATCTAGCGATGAGTTGGCTAATACAATTCCTGTTAGTCCCCCAACTGTAAAGAGGAAAATAAATCCCAGGGCTCATAGTATAGGGGTGTCTCATTTGATAGAGCCTCCGTGTAGTGTGGCGAGTCAGCTAAATACTTTTACACCGGTTGGGATGGCAATAATTATTGTTGCAGAGGTGAAGTAGGCACGGGTGTCTACATCTATTCCGACAGTAAACATATGATGTGCTCAGACAATGAAGCCAAGTAGACCAATAGCCATCATAGCTCAGACTATTCCCATATAGCCGAATGGTTCTTTTTTGCCGGCGTAGTAGGCTACTACGTGTGAAATAATACCGAACCCAGGCAGGATAAGAATATAAACTTCTGGGTGCCCGAAGAATCAGAACAGGTGTTGGTATAAAATCGGATCTCCTCCCCCGGCTGGGTCAAAGAATGTGGTATTGAGGTTCCGGTCTGTAAGAAGCATTGTAATTCCGGCGGCCAAGACTGGTAATGACAGGAGAAGAAGTACGGCTGTTACAAGCACGGCTCACACGAATAGGGGTGTTTGGTACTGAGAGATGGCTGGGGGTTTCATGTTGATGGTAGTGGTGATGAAGTTGATAGCCCCTAAAATTGATGAGACACCTGCTAGGTGCAATGAAAAGATTGTGAGGTCAACTGATGCCCCGGCGTGAGCAAGGTTACCCGCAAGTGGCGGGTATACTGTTCAACCTGTCCCAGCACCGGCTTCCACACCAGAAGAGGCTAATAGAAGTAAGAATGACGGAGGGAGAAGTCAGAAGCTTATATTATTTATTCGTGGGAATGCCATGTCGGGTGCTCCAATCATTAGTGGGACCAGTCAGTTTCCAAATCCTCCAATGAGAATTGGCATTACTATAAAGAAAATCATTACGAAGGCATGGGCAGTAACGATGACATTATAAATTTGATCATCGCCTAGAAGTGACCCGGGTTGGCTAAGTTCAGCTCGAATCAGGAGGCTTAGGGCAGTCCCGACTATTCCGGCTCAGGCACCAAATACAAGATAAAGGGTACCAATGTCTTTGTGGTTTGTAGAAAAGAATCAGCGCGTAATTGCCACAGGTAGGGTAGCCGAGGTAGGCGGTGGGTTGTAGCCCCGAAGACAGAGGTTTGAGTCCTCTCCCTATCACCAGCCCCGTGGTGAAGAAACATATTGAATTGCAAATTCAAAGACGTAGAATAATACTCTGCCGGGGCTTTTCCCGCCTCTAGAGGCTAACAGGCGGGAAAAGTAGATGGATGCCCGCTGGTTTGGGCGCTTAGCTGTTAACTAAGAGTTTGTAGGATCGAGGCCTTCCCATCTAGTAAGGCCTTAGTTTAATAAAAACATTTGATTTGCAATCAGAAAATGCGAGATAGACTCTTGTGGGTCTTAGTCAAGGATTAGAAGATTTTCACTTCTGCTTAGAGCTTTGAAGGCTCTTGGTCTAATGTTATCCTAAATCCTTTAGGTGGTTAATATTAGAATAGCCGGAGTTACGGGTAAAAGACCTAGCGCAATTGTGGTGGAGATGGTTAATGGTAGAGAAGCCTGGGCTGTTTGCGCTCGTCAGGGGGTGGTTGAGTTGGTTGTGTTGGGGGAAATTGTAAGTGTTATTGCGTAGCATAGTCGGAGGTAGAAGTATAGGCTAAGTAGGGCAGCGAGGGCTATAACTGTGGCGGTTAGGGGGAGGTTTTGTTTTGTGAGTTCTTGAAGAATTAACCATTTTGGCATAAAGCCTGTCAGAGGGGGCAATCCCCCTAGTGATAGTAAGACTAGGGCGGCGGTTGCTGTCAGGATTGGGCTGTTTGATCAGGTTATTGCAAGGGTATTAATTTTTGTGGCGGAGGATAGTTTAAGGGTGAGGAATGCTGCTGAGGTTATGAAGATGTAGGTACCTAGTGCTAGGAGTGTGAGTTGAGGGGCATGTTGAAGGACAATGATTATTCAGCCTATGTGTGCGATGGATGAGTAAGCCAAGATTTTTCGTAGTTGAGTTTGGTTTAATCCGCCTCACCCGCCTACTAGTGTGGATATAAGTCCCAGGGAGGTTAGGAGGGCTGGGTCGATGGTTTGGGCTGTTTGAATAATGAGGGCGAAGGGGGCCAGTTTTTGTCAGGTTGATAAGATTAGGCCGGTTAGTAGATCTAGGCCTTGCAGCACTTCTGGCATTCAAAAGTGCATAGGTGCTAGTCCAATTTTTAGTGCTAGAGCAATAATTACTATTGTGCTGGCAATAGGGCTTGATATGTTATTAATGTCTCACTCCCCTGAGATTCAGGCGTTTGTTGTGCTTGCAAATAAAATTATTGCTGCTGCGGTTGCCTGGGTAAGAAAGTATTTTGTAGTTGCTTCTACTGCTCGGGGGTGGTGGTGTTGTGCTATTAAGGGGATGATTGCTAGGGTATTAATTTCTAGCCCTATTCAAGCTAGGAGTCAGTGGGAGCTGGCAAAAGTTAGGGTGGTGCCTAGGCCAAGGCTGGATAATAAAATTATTAATACGTAAGGGTTCATTGATGGAGGAGGGATTTTAACCGTCATGTCCGGGGTATGGGCCCGGAAGCTTATTTAGCTGACCCCATCTTAGAAAGTGGTGTAGAGGAAGCACTAAGAGTTTTGATCTCTTGGGCATGGGTTCGACCCCCTTCTTTCTAAGAACTGAGGGGACTTTAACCCCTATTAGCCACTCTATCAAAGTGGTCCTTGGGCATTCAGGCACAGTTCCTAAACTATAGTTGGGGGGGAAGGCCTGCTAGCGCGATTGGGAGGGCGACATGTCATAGTACAAGGGCTAGTGTTAAAGGGAGGAAGTTTTTTCATACGAGGTGCATGAGCTGATCATACCGGAAACGTGGGTAGGAGGCTCGGACTCATAAGAAGACGACAGACAGGAATGCGGCTTTGGTTATCAGGCTAATTGTTGTTAGCTCTGGCATGTTTGGAAAGTGGGATGCTCCAAGAAATAGAACGGCGGAGAGGGTGTTTATTAAAAGAATATTAGCGTATTCGGCCAGGAAAAATAGGGCAAAAGGTCCTCCAGCGTACTCTACGTTAAAGCCTGACACTAGTTCTGATTCCCCCTCAGTCAGGTCAAAGGGTGCTCGGTTTGTCTCAGCTAGGGTCGAGATGTATCATATTGCTGCTAAAGGTCATGCAGGGGCTAAGAGTCAGATGCCTTCTTGGGCTGTATTAAATGTTTGTAGGGTATACCCGCCTGAAAAGATAATTACTGAAAGGAGGATTAGTCCGAGGCTTACTTCGTATGAAATTGTTTGGGCTACTGCTCGTAAAGCGCCAATAAGTGCGTATTTTGAATTTGATGCTCACCCTGACCCAAGAATGGAGTAAACAGCTAGGCTTGATAGGGCTAGAATAAAGAGGATTCCTAGGTTTAGGTCAATGACGGGGTACGGTATAGGTATCGGTGCTCATAGTGTCATAGCCAGGGTTAGCGCAAGGATGGGGGTTGCTAAGAATAAGAAGGGGGATGAGGTGGAAGGTCGGACGGGCTCTTTAATAAATAGTTTCACCCCGTCAGCAATAGGCTGTAGTAGTCCGTAGGGTCCTACTACATTAGGCCCCTTTCGTAGTTGCATATATCCGAGAACTTTTCGTTCAAGAAGGGTGAGGAAAGCTACTGCTAATAGGACAGGTACAATGTAAGCTAGGGGATTAATTAAGTGGTTTATTAGAATGTTTAGCATAAACTGGGAAGAGGATTTGAACCTCTGGTGTAAAGGGCTTAGGCCTTTTGCAATTAACCATGCTCTGCCACCCCAGTATGCCCTTATTTTGGGCGGTAGGGGTTTTGGCCCTCCCTTTATTTAATTTATTTGTTTTCATTAATTAGGGGTGGGGCGTGCTTTAAGCATAGGCCCCTCTTTTCCGATCCTTTCGTACTAGGAAAAGTAGCGCTACAGATAGAAACTGACCTGGATTACTCCGGTCTGAACTCAGATCACGTAGGACTTTAATCGTTGAACAAACGAACCCTTAATAGCGGCTGCGCCATTAGGATGTCCTGATCCAACATCGAGGTCGTAAACCCCCTCGTCGATATGGACTCTGGGAGAGGATTGCGCTGTTATCCCTAGGGTAACTTGGTTCGTTGATCGGCTGTAAGGCCGGATCATTATTGGTCAGATATTCTGCGGCTTAGAGATGTCTCTCTTGGTTTTAGGGATTAGCCCACTCCACTCGGAGGCTAGGTTTTCCTCCGCGGTCGCCCCAACCGAAGGTAAAGTTTTATATTCCACTAAGTTCTTGCTTTTTGTTGAGTTGTTTGACGTGGTTAAATTTGTACCTTAAGCTCCAAAGGGTCTTCTCGTCTTGTAATATTATACCCGCTTCTGCACGGATAGATCAATTTCACTGACCGGAGGGGGGAGACAGTTAAGCCCTCGTTTAGCCATTCATACAGGTCTCTATTTAAAAGACAAGTGATTGCGCTACCTTTGCACGGTCAAAATACCGCGGCCGTTGAACTTGTAGTCACTGGGCAGGCTGGACCTCCTATACTTAAATGGTTGCAGGAGGCGATGTTTTTGGTAAACAGGCGAGGCTTGTGTTTGCCGAGTTCCTTCCCCTTCTTTTAGTCTTTCCTTTAAAATGGCACACCTGTGTGGGGTTAACGATTGTTTGGTGTGGGTTTTTCTTGGTTTTTGTATTATCCACGGTGCCCTCTTGGGTTGGGTTCGTTAATTTCCAGTGGTTTGTCCGATCTGGTTTACACGTGTGCCGGGAGAAGAGCAGTCTTCTTGTTACTCATTTTAGCATAATTTCTTCCATGTGGGCATGGGGGAGCCTGATATTGTTAGGGGAGTAAGATTTTTTATCGGTATAATAAACTTCGTGCTGTCTGAGCTTTAACGCTTTCTGTTTAGGTGGCTGCTTCTAAGCCCACTATAATAGTTTGTTTTAAATATTATGATCTTTATCCTCCTGTTAAGGTTGTGTCCTTTGTTAAAGGGGCTGTACCCCCTTTAACTAACTCCTGCAGATTTCCCTTAGGTATACCTTAAAGGCATGTTTTTGGTCTGGGGTGTGCGGGGCTGAACTTTTATCCACTTCTCAGGCAACCAGCTATCACCAGGTTCGGTAGGTCTGTCACTTCTACCCGGAGCTCTTCCCACTCTTTTGCCACAGAGACGGGTTAGCCCTAAGATATATAGGCTGTCTCGGGGTAGCTCACCTGGTTTCGGGGTTTCAAACTAAAGGTCTCTTTGCTTGGGGGTACTGGCTAAATCATGATGCAAAAGGTACAAGGTTTAATCTTTGTTTTTTGGTGCTTATATGGGTTATTTCATTTCTCTTTCAGCTTTCCCTTGCGGTACTTTTTCTATTGCTCTATGTTGAACCTTTTCTGTCTCCCATACTCAGGTAAAAAAATGGTTTAATTTTTGGTTGCAGGTTATGTTTTGTTATGTATGTTGTTGGGTTAAATTAGTGGTTAGGCTAGCTGTTTGGCTCAGGGTGATCCAATTTGCATGGATGTCTTCTCGGTGTAAGTGAGATGCTTGGCTAACTCAGCCACGCCCTGGGTTTAATCCAAGTGCACCTTCCGGTACACTTACCATGTTACGACTTGCCTCCCCTTGTCGGTGCTTTATTATTAAATATATATTATGCGTGGTTGACAGGGGAGAGTGACGGGCGGTGTGTACGCGCCTTAGAGCCGGGTTCAAAAGGACACTCTGCTTCCTTTTTACTACTAAATCCTCCTTCAAGCACTATTTCATGTTGCAAATCCGTAGTGTTCTGGTGATAGAAAATGTAGCCCATTTCTTCCCACTTCGTACGCTACACCTCGACCTGACGTTCTGGGTTGTGCCCATTTTGCTTACTTTTATTGCCTTCACAGGGTAAGCTGGCGACGGCGGTATATAGGCTGGGGTGGCTAGAAGTGGTGAGGTTTAACGGGGGTTATCGGTTCTAGAACAGGCTCCTCTAGGGGGGTCTAAGGCACCGTCAGGTCCTTTGGGTTTCAAGCTGATGCTCGTAGTACCCTGGCGGACGTCAAGCAGTAGGTGGACGTCTAGGTTTATGGCTGAGCATAGTGGGGTATCTAATCCCAGTTTGTTCCTCAGCTTTCGTGGGGTCAGGTGGATTTTGTTAAAGCTACTTTCGTGGGGTTGGGCTTCGGACACCTAGAAGCGTATGACGGCCAGGGGGCCATTTGGCTTTATTATTTTATTTTCCTTAACCACCCTTTACGCCGTAATATTATCAACTAGGGCCTATCGTTTAACCGCGGTGGCTGGCACGAGTTTTACCGGCCCTCTTAACCCTGACTGAGTCAAGTTTTCACTTATGGCTTAATGTCTATCACTGCTGAATTCCCTTGGGGGTGTGGCTCGGCTAGGCGTCATGGGCTAAAAACTTGTGCCTGATGCCCGCTCCTTGTCCCCGGGCAGGGGATTGAGGGCGTACTCACAGGGCTGCGGAGACTTGCATGTGTAAGTTGGGTTAAAGCTGATAATAAGGTCGGGACCATGCCTTTGTGCATGCGGAGCTTCTCAGGGCCCATCTTAACATCTTCAGTGTTATGCTTTGTATTAAGCTACGCTAGC